GTTGATGTAGCTTAATCAGTAAAGCAAGGCACTGAAAATGCCAAGATGAGTCATAAGACTCCATAAACACAAAGGTTTGGTCCTGGCCTTCCTATTAGTCATTAGTAGACTTACACATGCAAGCCTCCGCGCCCCAGTGAGAATGCCCTTAAAATCACTAACGATTTAAAGGAGCAGGTATCAAGCACACTCCCAAGTAGCTCATAACACCTTGCTAAGCCACACCCCCACGGGACACAGCAGTGATAAGAATTAAGCCATGAACGAAAGTTCGACTAAGTCATACTAAAGAGGGTTGGTAAATTTCGTGCCAGCCACCGCGGTCATACGATTAACCCGAACTAATAGGCCCACGGCGTAAAGTGTGTTTAAGATGACACAGCACTAAAGTTAAAACTTAACTAAGCCGTAAAAAGCTACAGTTACCATAAAATATGCTACGAAAGTGACTTTAAAATTTTCTGACTACACGATAGCTAAGACCCAAACTGGGATTAGATACCCCACTATGCTTAGCCCTAAACATAAATGGTTTTGTAACAAAACAATTCGCCAGAGAACTACTAGCAGCAGCTTAAAACTCAAAGGACTTGGCGGTGCTTTATATCCCTCTAGAGGAGCCTGTTCTATAATCGATAAACCCCGATAAACCTCACCATCCCTTGCTAATACAGTCTATATACCGCCATCTTCAGCAAACCCTTAAAAGGTTGAGTAGTAAGCAAAATCATTGGACATAAAAAAGTTAGGTCAAGGTGTAACTTATGGGATGGGAAGAAATGGGCTACATTTTCTATTTAAAGAACACTTCACGAAAGTTTTTATGAAACTAAAAACTGAAGGAGGATTTAGTAGTAAATTAAGAATAGAGAGCTTAATTGAATAGGGCCATGAAGCACGCACACACCGCCCGTCACCCTCCTCAAGTAATAAGACCCAGGCCACAATCATATTAGCTCACACCAAAACACGAGAGGAGATAAGTCGTAACAAGGTAAGCATACCGGAAGGTGTGCTTGGATCAACCAAAGTGTAGCTTAATAAAAGCATCTGGCTTACACCCAGAAGATTTCATGACTAATGACCACTTTGAACAAAAGCTAGCCCAAACAACCCCAAATCAAATTATCACAAGACTATAAAACAAAACATTTAGTTAAACTATAAAAGTATAGGAGATAGAAATTCTAATTGGAGCTATAGAGATAGTACCGTAAGGGAATGATGAAAGACAGATTCAAAGTACAAAATAGCAAAGATTACACCTTCTACCTTTCGCATAATGAACTAGCCAGAAGTAACTTAACAAAGAGAACTTAAGCTAAGTCCCCCGAAACCAGACGAGCTACCTATGAACAATCTAAAGGATCAACTCATCTATGTAGCAAAATAGTGAGAAGATTTGTAGGTAGAGGTGAAAAGCCCAACGAGCCTGGTGATAGCTGGTTACCCACAGACAGAATTTCAGTTCAACTTTAAATTTACCTATAAAAAGCATAATTTCAATGTAAGTTTAAAATATACTCTAAAAAGGTACAGCTTTTTAGAACAAGGGTACAACCTTAATTAGAGAGTAAGCACCAACACCACCATAGTTGGCCTAAGAGCAGCCATCAATTAAGAAAGCGTTCAAGCTCAACAAACAGTACGACTTAATCCCAACCGTATTACACCAACTCCTAATCCATCCCCTGGGTCATTCTATTTTAATATAGAAGCAACAATGCTAGTATGAGTAACAAGAACTATTTCTCCTTGCATAAGCTTATATCAGAAACGGATAGACCGCTGATAGTTAACAACCCGATAATACCAATCTAAAAATAAAATACTTATCCTCCCCATTGTTAACCCAACACAGGCATGCAGCCAAAGGAAAGATTAAAAGAAGTAAAAGGAACTCGGCAAACACAAACCCCGCCTGTTTACCAAAAACATCACCTCCAGCATACCCAGTATTGGAGGCACTGCCTGCCCGGTGACATCTGTTCAACGGCCGCGGTATCCTGACCGTGCAAAGGTAGCATAATCACTTGTTCTCTAAATAGGGACTTGTATGAATGGCCACACGAGGGTTTAACTGTCTCTTACTTCCAATCAGTGAAATTGACCTTCCCGTGAAGAGGCGGGAATACCACAATAAGACGAGAAGACCCTATGGAGCTTTAATTAATTAGCCCAAACTCATGGGTATCTACCCCCTACCAGGCATAACACAACACCATTATTATGGGCTAACAATTTAGGTTGGGGTGACCTCGGAACACAAAAAACCTTCCGAGTGATTAAAATTTAGACCCACTAGTCAAAATGTATTATCACTTATTGATCCAATAGTCTTTGATCAACGGAACAAGTTACCCTAGGGATAACAGCGCAATCCTATTCAAGAGTTCATATCGACAATAGGGTTTACGACCTCGATGTTGGATCAGGACATCCTAATGGTGCAGCAGCTATTAAGGGTTCGTTTGTTCAACGATTAAAGTCCTACGTGATCTGAGTTCAGACCGGAGTAATCCAGGTCGGTTTCTATCTATTACACAGTTTCTCCCAGTACGAAAGGACAAGAGAAACAGGGCCTACCTTACAGAGGCGCCCTAAGACTAATAGATGAAATTAAGCTTAATCTAACCAGTTTATCCCCCATACGCCCAAGAAAAGAGGGCTTTGTTAGGGTGGCAGAGCCCGGTAAATTGCGTAAGACTTAAACCCTTGTCCCCAGAGGTTCAATTCCTCTCCCTAACAGTATGTTCTTCATCAACATCATCTCTCTTATCGTCCCAATTCTCCTCGCCGTGGCTTTCCTCACTCTTGTCGAACGGAAAGTCCTAGGCTACATACAACTTCGAAAAGGGCCCAATATTGTGGGCCCCTATGGCCTTCTTCAACCAATCGCTGATGCAGTAAAACTATTCACAAAAGAGCCCCTACGACCTCTCACATCCTCCATATCAATATTTATTATAGCACCTATTCTAGCCCTATCACTAGCCCTAACCATATGAATTCCACTCCCCATGCCCTACCCACTCATCAATATAAACCTAGGAGTGCTATTTATACTTGCCATGTCAAGCCTCGCCGTATACTCTATCCTCTGATCAGGATGAGCCTCAAACTCCAAATACGCTTTAATCGGGGCCCTTCGGGCCGTGGCTCAGACAATCTCATACGAAGTTACACTAGCAATTATTCTCCTCTCCATCTTACTAATAAGCGGGTCTTTCACACTATCAACTCTAATTATCACCCAAGAACAACTATGATTGATCTTCCCCGCCTGACCTCTAGCTATAATATGATTCATTTCCACCCTGGCAGAAACGAATCGAGCTCCATTCGACTTAACTGAGGGAGAATCAGAACTGGTCTCCGGCTTCAACGTAGAATATGCAGCCGGACCCTTCGCCTTATTCTTCCTAGCAGAGTACGCAAACATTATCATAATAAATATCCTCACAACAACTCTATTCTTCGGCGCATTCCACAGCCCACTTCTACCAGAACTCTACACCATTAACTTCACTATTAAAACCCTCTTACTAACCATTTCCTTCCTATGAATTCGAGCATCCTACCCTCGATTCCGCTACGACCAACTAATACACCTCTTATGAAAAAATTTTCTACCCCTAACTTTAGCCCTATGCATATGACACGTCGCCCTGCCCATCATTACCGCGAGCATCCCACCCCAAACATAAGAAATATGTCTGACAAAAGAGTTACTTTGATAGAGTAAATCATAGAGGTATAAACCCTCTTATTTCTAGAATAATAGGACTCGAACCTAACCCTAAGAATTCAAAGATCTTCGTGCTACCAAGTCTACACTATATTCTACAGTAAGGTCAGCTAAATTAAGCTATCGGGCCCATACCCCGAAAATGTTGGTTTATACCCTTCCCGTACTAATAAAGCCCCCCATCCTCATCGCCATCCTAACAACTGTCCTAACCGGAACTATGATTGTAATACTAAGCTCCCATTGACTACTGATCTGAATCGGATTTGAAATAAACATGCTGGCTATTATCCCTATTCTAATAAAAAAATTCAACCCACGAGCCATGGAAGCAGCTACAAAATATTTCCTCACACAGGCTACAGCTTCCATGTTACTAATAATAGGAATCACCATCAACCTCCTCTACTCCGGCCAATGGATAGTCTCAAAAGTCTCAAATCCCGCTGCATCCATTATAATAACCATCGCCCTAACAATAAAACTAGGTCTGTCCCCATTCCACTTCTGAGTCCCCGAAGTGACCCAGGGTATCTCACTCCCATCGGGCATGATTCTACTAACATGACAAAAAATTGCACCCATGTCCGTCCTCTACCAAATCTCATCATCAATCAACACTGATCTCCTAACACTAATAGCTCTCACATCTGTCCTAGTCGGAGGCTGAGGTGGACTTAACCAGACTCAACTACGAAAGATCATGGCATACTCCTCTATCGCCCATATAGGCTGAATAACAGCAATTATTATCTACAGTCCCACAATAATAATCCTAAACTTATCTCTATATATCCTCATAACCCTATCAACATTCATGCTATTTATATTAAACGCATCCACCACAACACTGTCCCTCTCTCACACATGAAATAAAGTCCCCCTAATCGCCTCCATTATCCTAACCCTAATACTATCTCTAGGAGGGCTCCCACCATTATCCGGCTTCATCCCTAAATGGATAATTATTCAAGAACTGACAAAAAACGACATAATTATCACTCCAACACTCATGGCCATTACCGCACTACTCAACTTGTACTTCTACATACGACTCACATACAGCACCGCACTCACCATATTCCCATCCGCAAACAACATAAAGATAAAGTGACAATTCGAACACACAAAGAAGACAACCTTGCTACCCCCTCTAATTATTGTCTCAACCATACTACTCCCCATCACGCCAGCACTATCCATTCTATACTAGAGGTTTAGGTTAAAAAGACCAAGAGCCTTCAAAGCTCTAAGCAAGTGCCATACACTTAACCCCTGATCAAGACTCTCTAAGGACTGCAGGAATCTATCCTACATCAATTGAATGCAAATCAAACACTTTAACTAAGCTAAGTCCTTACTAGATTGGTGGGCTTCCATCCCACGAACTTTTAGTTAACAGCTAAATACCCTATAATCTGGCTTCAATCTAGCTTCTCCCGCCGCGTAGAAAAAAAAGGCGGGAGAAGCCCCGGCGGCGTCTAAGCTGCTTCTTTGAATTTGCAATTCAATGTGAATAGTTCACCACAAGGCTTGGCAAAAAGAGGACTTACACCTCTATCTTTAGATTTACAGTCTAACGCTTTTATCAGCCATTTTACCTATGTTCGTCAATCGATGATTATTCTCTACTAACCACAAAGACATTGGCACTTTATATCTACTATTTGGGGCGTGAGCCGGCATAGTAGGCACTGCCCTGAGCCTCCTAATTCGAGCCGAATTAGGTCAACCCGGCACCTTGTTAGGGGACGATCAGATTTATAATGTAATCGTAACCGCGCATGCCTTCGTAATAATCTTCTTCATGGTCATGCCAATTATAATTGGGGGGTTCGGAAACTGACTAGTTCCCTTGATAATTGGCGCCCCTGATATAGCATTCCCCCGAATGAATAATATGAGCTTCTGACTACTCCCTCCATCTTTTCTCCTACTATTGGCATCTTCCATGGTAGAGGCAGGTGCAGGAACGGGATGGACCGTGTACCCACCACTAGCTGGCAACTTAGCCCATGCAGGACCATCAGTAGACCTTACGATTTTCTCATTACACTTAGCGGGGGTTTCCTCAATCCTAGGAGCTATTAACTTCATTACTACTATTATTAATATAAAACCCCCAGCCATGTCCCAGTACCAGACCCCCTTATTTGTGTGATCAGTCCTAATTACGGCTGTTCTATTACTACTATCACTACCAGTACTAGCTGCTGGAATTACTATACTTTTAACGGACCGTAATCTTAATACAACATTTTTTGACCCTGCTGGAGGAGGGGATCCAATTTTGTACCAGCACTTATTTTGATTTTTTGGACACCCCGAAGTATATATTTTAATTTTACCTGGATTTGGTATAATCTCTCACATTGTAACCTACTACTCAGGGAAAAAAGAACCCTTTGGGTATATAGGAATGGTCTGAGCAATAATGTCTATCGGATTCTTAGGCTTTATTGTATGAGCCCACCACATATTTACTGTAGGGATAGATGTGGACACACGAGCGTACTTCACGTCTGCTACTATAATTATTGCTATCCCAACAGGAGTTAAAGTATTCAGTTGATTAGCAACACTTCATGGGGGCAATATTAAATGATCCCCGGCAATACTATGAGCCCTAGGGTTTATTTTCCTATTCACGGTAGGCGGTCTGACAGGCATTGTTCTAGCCAACTCGTCCCTAGATATTGTTCTCCATGATACATACTACGTTGTAGCCCACTTCCACTACGTGCTTTCAATAGGAGCAGTATTTGCCATTATGGGCGGATTCGCCCACTGGTTCCCCCTGTTCTCGGGCTATACCCTGAATGACACCTGAGCGAAGATCCACTTTACAATTATATTCGTGGGGGTAAACATAACTTTCTTCCCTCAGCACTTCTTAGGACTTTCCGGCATGCCCCGTCGATATTCCGACTACCCGGATGCATATACTACTTGAAACACCGTTTCATCTATAGGCTCGTTTATCTCACTTACAGCAGTAATACTTATAATTTTCATAATCTGAGAGGCCTTTGCCTCCAAACGGGAAGTCGCAATAGTAGAGCTCACTACGACCAATATTGAATGATTACATGGATGTCCCCCTCCATACCACACATTTGAAGAGCCTACATACGTTATTCAAAAATAAGAAAGGAAGGAATCGAACCCCCTAGGACTGGTTTCAAGCCAGCATCATAACCACTATGTCTTTCTCAATTAGGAGGTATTAGTAAAATATTACATGACTTTGTCAAAGTCAAATTATAGGTGAGACCCCTATATATCTCTATGGCGTACCCCTTTCAACTCGGATTACAGGACGCAACCTCCCCTATCATAGAGGAGCTACTTCATTTTCACGATCACACGCTAATAATTGTATTCTTAATCAGCTCACTAGTTCTCTACATCATCACCTTAATGCTAACTACCAAGTTGACACACACAAGCACAATAGACGCGCAAGAAGTAGAAACGATTTGAACTATTCTACCGGCCATTATTCTTGTCCTAATTGCCCTACCTTCTCTCCGAATTCTCTATATGATAGACGAAATTAATAACCCCTCACTAACCGTAAAAACAATAGGCCATCAATGATACTGAAGCTATGAGTATACTGACTACGAAGACCTGAACTTTGACTCTTATATGATTCCCACACAAGAACTAAAGCCGGGAGAACTTCGATTATTAGAAGTTGACAACCGACTCGTCCTACCAATGGAAATGACCGTCCGAATACTCATCTCCTCAGAGGATGTGTTACACTCATGAGCCGTCCCATCACTAGGCTTAAAAACTGATGCCATCCCAGGGCGACTAAACCAAACTACCCTGATAGCCATGCGACCAGGACTATATTATGGTCAATGCTCTGAAATTTGCGGATCCAACCACAGCTTCATACCAATCGTTCTTGAAATAGTTCCTCTATCTTACTTCGAAACCTGATCTGCCCTAATGGTTTAACATAAACTAGGCCCTCTCATTGAGAAGCTATAAAGCGTTAACCTTTTAAGTTAAAGACTGAGAGTTTTAACCTCTCCTTAATGAAATGCCACAACTAGACACATCTACCTGATCAATAATAATCCTATCAATAGCCCTAACCCTCTTTATCCTATTCCAATTGAAAGTATCGAAACATCACTACCCAGAGAACCCAGGACCCAAACCTATTAAAACCACTAACAAAGATACCCCTTGAGAAAACAAATGAACGAAAATCTATTCGCCTCTTTCGCTGCCCCCACAATAATAGGACTACCAATTGCTGTACTAATCGTAATATTTCCATCCATTCTATTCCCATCACCTAACCGACTAGTCACCAACCGACTAATTTCTATCCAACAGTGATTAATTCAACTGACGTCTAAACAAATACTAATAATTCACAACCAAAAAGGACGAACCTGGGCCCTTATACTAATGTCACTAATTCTATTTATCGGCTCAACTAACCTCCTTGGACTACTACCCCACTCATTTACACCCACAACCCAACTATCAATAAATCTAGGGATGGCAATCCCCCTGTGAGCAGGGACAGTAATTACTGGCTTCCGCTATAAAACTAAGGCATCCCTAGCACACTTCTTACCCCAAGGAACACCTCTCCCCTTAATCCCCATGCTAGTAATTATTGAAACTATCAGCTTATTTATTCAACCCATAGCCCTAGCCGTCCGGCTAACTGCCAACATCACTGCAGGCCACCTATTAATCCACCTGATCGGAGGGGCTACTCTAGCCCTAATCAACATCAGTGCTACCACTGCTGTCCTTACTTTTACAATCCTGGTTTTACTCACCATTCTCGAATTTGCCGTTGCCCTAATCCAAGCCTACGTTTTTACGCTACTAGTAAGTCTGTACTTACATGACAACACCTAATGACCCACCAAACCCATGCCTACCACATAGTCAACCCTAGCCCATGACCACTAACAGGAGCTCTATCTGCCCTCCTTATGACATCGGGCCTCATTATATGATTTCACTATAACTCAATGTCCTTACTCACCCTAGGACTTACAACCAACATACTAACCATGTACCAATGATGACGAGACGTAATCCGAGAAGGCACGTTCCAAGGCCATCATACCCTTATCGTACAGAAAGGACTACGCTACGGGATAATCCTATTTATTATCTCAGAAGTTTTCTTTTTCGCAGGATTCTTCTGAGCCTTTTACCACTCCAGCCTAGCCCCAACCCCTGAACTCGGGGGCTGCTGGCCACCCACCGGCATTATTCCCCTAAACCCGCTTGAAGTCCCCTTACTTAACACCTCTGTCCTTCTGGCCTCAGGAGTTTCAATCACCTGGGCCCACCATAGCCTAATGGAAGGCAACCGCAAGCATATACTTCAAGCCCTATTCATCACTATCTCTTTAGGCCTATACTTTACGCTACTACAAGCCTCCGAGTACTACGAGACATCCTTCACAATCTCCGATGGAGTCTACGGGTCTACATTTTTCATGGCCACCGGATTCCACGGACTACATGTAATTATTGGCTCCACATTCCTTATTGTGTGCTTTATACGACAGCTGTACTACCACTTCACATCTAGTCACCACTTTGGATTTGAAGCCGCCGCATGGTACTGACACTTCGTCGACGTAGTATGACTATTCCTGTATGTTTCCATTTATTGATGAGGATCTTACTTCTTTAGTATAACTAGTACAATTGACTTCCAATCAATTAGCTTCAGATCTACCTGAAAAGAAGTAATAAACATAATACTCACCCTAACGACTAATATCACCCTGGCATCCCTACTTGTAATAATCGCATTCTGACTCCCTCAATTAAACATCTATGCCGACAAAGCGAGCCCTTACGAATGCGGCTTTGACCCCATGGGATCTGCACGCTTACCATTCTCCATAAAATTCTTCCTGGTTGCAATCACATTCCTACTCTTCGACCTAGAAATTGCTCTCCTACTGCCACTACCCTGAGCCTCACAAACCAACAAGCTGACAACCATACTTATCATGGCACTCCTCCTAATCTCACTCCTAGCTGCAAGCCTAGCATACGAATGAACTGAAAAAGGACTGGAGTGAGCCGAATATGATAATTAGTTTAAACTAAAACAAATGATTTCGACTCATTAAATTATGATCTAACTCATAATTATCACATGTCCATAGTATACATTAACATCTTCCTGGCATTCACCCTCTCATTAGTAGGCATACTTGTTTACCGTTCCCACCTAATGTCGTCCCTATTGTGTCTAGAAGGCATAATACTGTCATTATTTGTAATGATATGCGTAACTATTCTGAATAATCATCTTACATTAGCCAGCATAACACCAATTGTGCTACTAGTATTTGCTGCCTGCGAGGCGGCACTCGGACTATCTTTACTAGTTATAGTGTCTAACACTTATGGGACCGATTATGTGCAAAACCTGAACCTCCTACAATGCTAAAAATTATTATTCCTACCACCATACTCATCCCCCTGACATGAATATCAAAGCCCAATATAATCTGAATCAACACTACAACGTACGGCCTGCTAATTAGCCTAATTAGCCTGTCTTACCTAAGTCAACCAAATGACAATACCCTAAACTCGTCGCTACTATTCTTCTCCGACTCCTTATCAGCACCACTACTAGCGCTAACAACATGACTTCTGCCACTTATACTGATAGCAAGCCAATTCCACCTATCAAAAGAACCACTCGTCCGAAAAAAGCTATACATCTCAATACTAGTTCTGCTACAACTGTTCCTGATTATAACCTTTACCGCCACAGAACTAATTCTCTTCTACATCTTATTCGAAGCTACACTAATTCCAACTCTCATTATCATCACCCGATGGGGGAATCAGACCGAGCGACTAAACGCAGGACTCTACTTCCTATTCTACACCTTGATAGGATCCCTGCCTCTCCTTGTAGCACTCCTATTTATTCAAAATAACATGGGCTCCCTAAATTTCCTCATAATCCAATACTGAATTCAGCCTCTACCAAGCTCCTGATCTAACATTTTCTTATGGCTAGCATGCATGATGGCTTTCATAGTAAAAATACCCCTATACGGCCTCCACCTGTGACTACCAAAAGCACATGTAGAGGCCCCTATTGCCGGCTCCATGGTACTTGCAGCCGTACTCCTAAAACTAGGAGGCTACGGTATGATACGAATCACAACCCTGCTAAACCCCCTGACTAACTTAATAGCATACCCCTTTATACTACTGTCGTTGTGAGGAATAATCATAACCAGCTCTATCTGTCTTCGCCAGACGGACCTGAAATCCCTAATTGCATACTCATCCGTTAGTCATATAGCACTTGTTATTGTAGCAGTCCTTATCCAGACACCATGGAGCTACATAGGGGCAACAGCCCTAATAATCGCCCACGGTCTAACATCATCTATACTATTCTGCCTAGCCAACTCAAACTACGAACGTACCCACAGCCGCACTATAATCCTAGCACGAGGACTTCAAACCCTCCTTCCCCTAATAGCCGCTTGATGACTATTGGCGAGTCTTACAAACCTGGCCCTCCCTCCAACAATCAACTTAGTCGGAGAGCTATTCGTAGTAATTACCTCATTCTCATGATCCAATACCACAATCATCCTAATAGGAACAAACATCATTATTACCGCCCTTTACTCCCTCTACATGCTAATCACCACACAACGCGGCAAACACACCCACCACATCAAAAGCATCAAACCATCTTTCACACGAGAAAATGCTCTAATAGCCCTACATCTACTACCGTTGCTCCTCCTATCCGTCAACCCCAAAATTATCTTAGGGCCCCTCTACTGTAGGCATAGTTTAATAAAAACATCAGATTGTGAATCTGACAATAAAAGCTCAAATCTTTTTGCCCACCGAAAAAGTATTGCAAGAACTGCTAACTCATGCTCCCATGTATAAAAACATGGCTTTTTCAACTTTTATAGGATAGGAGCAATCCATTGGTCTTAGGAACCAAAAAATCGGTGCAACTCCGAATGAAAGTAATAAATATATTCGCATCCTGCATAATTACAGCCCTAATCCTACTCACCCTGCCAATTATTATAACGCCTACTAAACTCTACATAAACAAACTATATCCCTACTATGTAAAAACAGCAACCTCCTACGCATTTACCATTAGCATAATCCCCACAATAATATTTATTTACTCAGGGCAAGAAATAACTATCTCAAACTGACACTGAATAACAATCCATACTATAAAACTATCAATAAGCTTCAAACTAGACTACTTCTCAATAATCTTTGTACCTGTGGCCCTATTCGTCACATGGTCTATTATAGAGTTCTCCATATGATACATGCACTCGGACCCCTACATCAATCGATTCTTCAAGTATCTTCTCATATTTCTCATCACCATAATAATCCTAGTAACTGCAAACAACATGTTTCAGTTATTTATCGGCTGAGAAGGGGTAGGCATCATATCTTTCCTACTTATCGGGTGATGGTATGGTCGAACCGATGCAAACACAGCTGCCCTACAAGCTATTATTTACAACCGTATCGGAGACGTTGGGTTCATCATAGCCATGGCATGGTTCCTACTACACCTAAACACATGAGACCTTCAACAAATTTTTATGTCAACTAACAATAACCTGGATCTTCCACTACTTGGCCTTCTACTAGCAGCCACGGGCAAATCCGCCCAATTTGGGCTACACCCATGACTCCCATCGGCTATGGAAGGCCCAACCCCCGTCTCAGCCCTACTTCACTCTAGCACTATAGTCGTTGCAGGAGTATTCCTACTCATCCGCTTCCACCCACTAATAGAACAAAACCTGACCATTCAATCCCTCACCTTATGCTTAGGAGCCACTACCACACTATTTACCGCAATCTGCGCTCTCACACAAAACGACATCAAAAAGATTGTGGCATTCTCCACCTCAAGTCAATTAGGACTAATAATTGTAACAATCGGCATTAACCAGCCCTACTTAGCCTTTCTACATATCTGCACCCACGCATTCTTTAAAGCCATACTATTCATATGCTCCGGATCAATTATCCACAGCCTAAATGACGAACAAGATATTCGAAAAATAGGCGGACTGTTCAAAGCCCTCCCCTTCACCACAACTGCTCTTATTATTGGAAGTCTTGCACTAACAGGCATGCCATTTCTCACAGGCTTCTACTCCAAGGACCTCATTATCGAGACCGCCAATACGTCGAATACCAACGCCTGAGCCCTCTTAATCACCCTCGTTGCCACATCAATAACCGCCGCCTACAGCACTCGAATCCTATTCTTTGCTCTACTAGGCCAGCCCCGCTTTTCCCCTGTAATCTCCATCAACGAGAATAATCCTTTCCTAACTAACTCTATCAAACGTCTACTCCTTGGAAGCGTGTTCGCAGGATATATCATTTCCCACAGCATCACTCCCACCACCATCCCACAGATAACTATGCCTCATTATCTGAAAATAACTGCCCTCACAGTAACCATCTTGGGTTTCATCCTGGCACTAGAACTAAACCTTACTATGCAAGGGCTCAAATTTAACCACCCATCCCACTACTTCAAATTTTCAAACCTTCTCGGCTACTATCCGGCCATCATACACCGCCTTACACCTAAAATAACCCTTTCCATGAGCCAAAAATCAGCATCTATACTTCTAGACCACATCTGACTAGAAAATGTCCTACCTAAATCAATCTCATTCTTCCAAATAAAATCCTCCACACTAGTCTCAAACCAAAAGGGCCTTATTAAGCTCTACTTCCTCTCATTCATAATTACCATATTCCTCAGCCTATTAATCCTTAGTTACCACGGGTAACCTCCATAATCACTAATACACCAGTTAATAGTGACCAACCGGTAACAATTACCAATCAAGTACCATAACTATACARCGCCGCRATACCCATRGCCTCCTCACTAAAAAACCCAGAATCACCTGTATCATAAATCACCCAATCCCCCATACCATTAAACTTCAAYACCACCTCTACCTCATCRTCCTTTAAAATATAGCAAGCAGTCAACAGTTCAGACAACAAGCCAGTGATAAATGCTGCCAATACACCCTTATTAGATACCCAAACCTCAGGGTATTGCTCCGTGGCTATAGCGGTAGTGTAACCAAAAACTACCAGCATACCCCCTAGATAAATCAAGAACACCATCAACCCCAGAAAAGACCCTCCAAAATTTAACACGATAGCACAACCAACCCCGCCACTAACAATTAACACCAACCCCCCATAAATAGGAGAAGGCTTCGTGGCAAACCCCACGAAACTCATCACAAAGACAATGCTTAAAATAAATACAATGTATGTTATCATTATTCCCACATGGAATTTAACCATGACCAATGACATGAAAAATCATCGTTGTATTTCAACTATAAGAACACTAATGACCAACATTCGAAAGACCCACCCACTAGCCAAAATCGTCAACGACTCATTTATTGATCTCCCCGCACCATCAAACATCTCTGCCTGATGAAACTTCGGATCCTTGCTAGGCGTATGCCTTATTCTACAGATTGCAACTGGTCTATTCCTAGCCATACACTATACATCCGACACAGCTACAGCTTTCTCATCAGTCACGCACATCTGCCGAGACGTCAACTATGGTTGGATCATCCGCTACATGCATGCAAACGGAGCCTCCATATTCTTCATCTGCCTATTCATGCACGTAGGACGAGGCCTATACTACGGATCCTATATATTCATAGAAACATGAAACATCGGAATTGTTCTACTATTCGCAACCATAGCTACAGCATTCATGGGTTACGTATTGCCATGAGGACAAATATCATTCTGAGGAGCAACAGTAATCACAAATCTTCTATCCGCCATCCCCTACATCGGAACCGATCTAGTAGAGTGAATCTGAGGGGGATTCTCAGTAGACAAAGCAACTCTAACGCGATTCTTCGCATTTCACTTCATTCTCCCGTTCATTATCGCAGCCTTAGCAATAGTCCACCTCCTATTCCTCCACGAAACAGGGTCCAACAATCCTTCAGGAATTTCATCCGACTCTGACAAAATCCCATTCCACCCATACTACACAATCAAAGACATCCTAGGAGCCTTCTTCTTACTCTTAGTCCTAACGCTACTAGTCTTATTCTCACCAGATCTTTTAGGAGACCCAGACAATTACACTCCTGCAAATCCTCTCAGCACCCCTCCGCACATCAAACCCGAATGATACTTCCTGTTTGCCTACGCTATCCTTCGATCTATCCCTAATAAACTAGGAGGGGTTCTTGCCCTAGTGTTCTCCATCCTAATCCTAGCCCTCATCCCCTACCTTCACACTTCCAAACAGCGTGGAATAATATTCCGACCCCTCAGCCAATGCCTATTCTGATTTTTAACTGCCGATCTGCTCATCCTAACATGAATCGGAGGACAGCCAGTAGAACATCCCTTCATTATCATTGGCCAAATTGCCTCTATCCTTTACTTTACTATCTTATTGATTCTAATACCAATCATCAGCATTATCGAGAACAATCTCCTGAAATGAAGAGTCTTTGTAGTATACTAATTACATTGGTCTTGTAAACCAAAAATGGAGACTAATTATCCTCCCCAAGACTCAAGGAAGAGGCACACGCCCCACCGTCAGCACCCAAAGCTGAAATTCTTCTTAAACTATCCCCTGACACTCATACCACCCTGTATCTATATATTGCAACAMCCCYSKSGCTCAAGCCCTATGTACGTCGTGCATTAATGTTATGCCCCATGCATATAAGCATGTACATACGTTCATATTATTACATAGACCATACTATGTTTAACTTTACATTAACCTCTTTCAGGAGTATTAATTACTGCACGTCACTTAGTCCAATAAGGGATTTATCACCATGCCTCGAGAAACCATCAACCCTTGCCTGAAGTATCCCTCTTCTTGTTCCAGGCCCATATCAACGTGGGGGTTTCTATTCTGAAACTATACCTGGCATCTGGTTCTTACCTCAGGGCCATGCCACTGATTAACTCCAATCCTACTAATCCTCTCAAATGGGACATCTCGATGGACTAATGACTAATCAGCCCATGATCACACATAACTGTGGTGTCATGCATTTGGTATCTTTTATTTTTCGGGGGGGAACTTGCTATCACTCAACTATGACCGCAACGGCACTAACTCTAACTTACATCTGCACTCAGGGAATATGCCCGTCGCGGCCCCGACGCAGTCAGATATTCTGTAGCTGGACTTATCCATCATCATTGGTCAACCCCGTGCACAATTCAAGGTGCTATACAGTCAATGGTTACAGGACATAGAGATTTTATACACGTACACACGTACACACGTACACACGTACACACGTACACACGTACACACGTACNNACACGTACACACGTANNACACACGTACACACGTACACACGTATACACGTACACACGTATACACGTATACACGTACACACGTATACACGTACACACGTATACACGTATACACGTACACACGTACACACGTACACACGTATACACGTACACACGTATACACGTAYACACGTACRCACGTACACACGTACRCACGTACACACGTACACACGTACACACGTACRCACGTACACACGTACACACGTACRCACGTACACACGTACRCACGTACACACGTACACACGTACACACGTACACACGTACACACGTACACACGTACACACGTATACACGTATACACGCGTACACGCAAGACATCAAGTTAGCTTATACAAACCCCCCTTACCCCCCGTAAACCCATGCTACCTACCATAAACCTATCTATGCCCTGCCAAACCCCAAAAACAGGACTAAGTATATGTGGTACTCATAAGCTTCATGTCAATCCTACATAAATGTATTGCTACTTCAGTTAACCCAACTCAGCGGCCTATTTATCCGCCCAATCTTGCTGTCTATCTATAGATAACATTTCCTCACTATTCATTTCTCCACCTACTATCACTCGCCCCACTAACGCACACCCACAATACCACTAACAAAA